TTGAGGTATCCTTTATATGACAACTTTCGACTTTCCCTCCGTTTTGGTGCCTTTAGTAGGCTTAGTATTTCCGGCAATGGCAATGGCTTCTTTATTTCTTCATGTTCAAAAAAATAAGACTGTTTAGATCTGATGGACCCAACTCTCATCCATTTTTTTTTTTCAAAACTAAGACTTGTATTATAACGCAGATACCTATTTATTGTAAGAAGGTATAACATGCGGCGCTTACGTCGAAAGGGGCTCTTTGACCTGTAGAAAGATGATATGGGGGTAAAGGAATTCTATCTATTTGAAAAAATATCAGGATCGCCAGATGGCTGAACTGTAAAATCGGTACATCTATATATATATCGATGGGATCATACGAAGGGTATGTTTTTATTTTAGATCTAACCAACTTGATAAATTACTCTTAAAGGTTTACATCAAACTAAGTACTAGTTGATGAGAGTTACTTCGGAAACAAAAAGAGTAAAGTCTAGGGTATTCTCTCAATTCCAATAAAACGAAACCAGATCAAGTATGAGTTGTCGATCAGAACATATATGGATACAACCTATAACGGGGTCGCGAAAAACAAGTAATTTATGCTGGGCCATTATCCTTTTTTTAGGTTCATTAGGATTCTTATTGGTTGGAACTTCCAGTTATCTTGGGAGAAACTTGATATCTTTATTTCCGTCTCAGCAAATCCTTTTTTTTCCACAAGGGATTGTGATGTCTTTCTATGGGATCGCGGGTCTCTTTATTAGCTCCTATTTGTGGTGCACAATTTCGTGGAATGTAGGGGGTGGTTATGATCGATTCGATAGAAAAGAAGGAATGGTGTGTATTTTTCGTTGGGGATTCCCTGGAAAAAATCGTCGCATCTTCCTCCGATTCCTTATAAAGGATATTCAGTCCGTCAGAATAGAAGTTAAAGAGGGTATTTATGCTCGCCGTGTCCTTTATATGGATATCAGAGGCCAGGGGGCCATTCCCTTGACTCGTACGGATGAGAATGTTACTCCACGGGAAATCGAACAAAAAGCTGCCGAATTGGCCTATTTCTTGCGTGTACCGATTGAAGTATTTTGAGAAATGAGCTGAGAGAATGAATGCTTTCTCAGCAGGAAGGAAAAACTAACGAATCTCCCTTTTCTATACCATAACTTAACTGAAGTTTCTTCATAACGCTCATTCTAGTCAAAGAAGACGTATACGTAACGTAACAACCACAAAAATAGTTTTGTTTTGTGGTCTTTTATGTGTATGGAAATCTACACAACTTAATTCAATAACAAAAAAAAATAAGTAACAAATCGAAAAAATGGATTCATCCTTTCTATTTTATATCAAAGCATTTCGAAAAACATAATTTTTTTATTCCGGACTCTGAGTAGTCAGTGAAATTTTTTAAAAATATAAGATATTTGATATTGATATAATGATAGAAAAGAATATTCATTACTTAAATACTATATCTGGAAACAATATAATATTTTTTTGTTAATTCTTTGAATTCGAAGTGTATTCTTAATCTATTTATGTATTCTTTCTACATTCAAAGACTAACTCCGAAATCACAAATAAAAAACAGCGAATAGATTAATAAGTTCGATACTTTGTAATAGAACTCATACATGAGAGAAATATTGGATGGCGTAGAGTCAACTAATGAGGTCGGTTCATTAAAAATTCATAGACACGAAATGAAAAAATGTCAAAAAAGAAAGCATTCACCCCTCTTTTATATCTTGGATCTATAGTATTTTTGCCCTGGTGGATTTCTCTCTCATTTAATAAAAGTCTGGAATCTTGGGTTACTTATTGGTGGAATACTAGGCAATCTGAAAATTTTTTGAATGATATTCAAGAAAAGAATATTCTAGAAAATTTCATAGAATTGGAGGAAATCCTTCTTTTGGAGGAAATGATCAAGGAATACTCGGAGACACATCTACAAAACCTTCGTATAGGAATCCATAAAGAAACGCTCCAATTAATCAAGATACACAATGAGGATCATATTCATACGATTTTGCACTTCTCGACAAATATAATCTGTTTCGTTATTCTAAGCGGTTATTCTATTTTGGGTAATGAAGAACTTGTTATTCTTAACTCTTGGGCTCAGGAATTCCTATATAACTTAAGTGACACAATAAAAGCTTTTTCGATTCTTTTATTAACAGATTTATGTATCGGATTCCATTCGCCCCACGGTTGGGAACTAATGATTGGCTTTGTCTACAAAGATTTTGGATTTGCTCATAATGATCAAATTATATCTGGTCTTGTCTCTACTTTTCCAGTCATTCTAGATACTCTATTTAAATTTTGGATTTTTCGTTATTTAAATCGTGTTTCTCCGTCACTTGTAGTGATTTATCATTCAATGAATGATTAAAAAAGGATCTACGGATATTAATCCAATTCAATTCTAACGTTTCTTACTTTGTAGTTGTTTTGTAGTTGTACAGAAGCAAAGCATGTAAAATCATACTTACTCTTTATA